GTTGTCGTAGCTTAAAATCAAAGCATTACACTGAAGATGTTAAGATAGGCTCTAACACAGCCTCGAAAACATAAAGGCTTGGTCCTGACTTTCCTGTCAGCTTTAACTAAATTTACACATGCGAGTATCCGCACCCCTGTGAGAATGCCCCCCAGTCCCCCGCCCGGAGACAAGGAGCAGGTATCAGGCACATACCTCTATAGCCCACAACACCTTGCTTAGCCACACCCTCAAGGGAATCCAGCAGTGATAGACATTAAGCCAATGAGTGCAAACTTGACTTAGTTATGGTTAAAAGGGCCGGTAAAACTCGTGCCAGCTACCGCGGTTATACGAGAGGCCCAAGTTGATAGGCTCCGGCGTAAAGCGTGGTTAAGGAATAATAAATACTAAAGCCGAACGCTTACTAGGCTGTTATACGCTTACGAAAGTAAGAAGCACATCCACGAAGGTGGCTTTATTCCCCCTGAACCCACGAAAGCCAAGACACAAACTGGGATTAGATACCCCACTATGCTTTGCCCTAAACATTGATAGCTTTACACAACCACTATCCGCCTGGAGACTACGAGCAACAGCTTAAAACCCAAAGGACTTGGCGGTGCTTTAGACCCACCTAGAGGAGCCTGTTCTATAACCGATAACCCCCGTTTAACCTCACCTTTCCTAGTCATCCCCGCCTATATACCGCCGTCGCCAGCTTACCCTATGAAGGCCCCCTAGTGAGCATGATTGGTAAAACCCAGAACGTCAGGTCGAGGTGTAGCGCATGGAAAGGGAAGAAATGGGCTACATTCCCTATTACAGTGAATCACGAATAATATTACTGAAACGTGTATCTAGAAGGAGGATTTAGCAGTAAGCAGAAATCAGAGTGTTCCGCTGAAACTGGCCCTGAAGCGCGCACACACCGCCCGTCACTCTCTCCAAGCACACTTCCTATAATTTAACTTAAAACCTTTAACCAGCAAAGGGGAGGCAAGTCGTAACATGGTAAGCGTACCGGAAGGTGCGCTTGGCAAAACCAAAGCATAGTTCAAAGCAGAACACCCCCTTTACACGGAGGAAATACTCGTTCAATTCGAGTTGCCTTGATACTGACTCGCTAGCCCAACCAATCAAAAACAACAAAACATATTAACTAAACCCAAAGACACAAGTATCTTCACAAACAAACCATTTTTCCCCCTTAGTATGGGTGACAGAAAAGGGATACGGAGCGATAGAGAAAGTACCGCAAGGGAACGCTGAAAAACGAAATGAAATAAACAAGTGAAGCCCAGAAAAGCAGAGCTTTCACCTCGTACCTTTTGCATCATGATTTAGCCAGTGCAACCCAAGCAAAGAGCACTTTAGTTTGACAACCCGAAACTTCGTGAGCTACTCCAAGGCAGCCTAATTAATAGGGCCAACCCGTCTCTGTGGCAAAAGAGTGGGAAGACCTTCGAGTAGAGGTGATAAACCTACCGAACTTAGTAATAGCTGGTTGCCCAATAACTGGATAGAAGTTCAGCCTCCCGGCTTCTTCCTTCTCCAACACCTTATATCTCAACAGATACTATAAGAAACCGGGAAAGTTAGTCTAAGGGGGTACAGCCCCTTAGAAACAAGATACAACTTTTTTAGGAGGATAAAGATCACAATAAACCAAGGCAAAACATCAGGGTGGGCTTGAAAGCAGCCATCCCATCAAAAAGCGTTAAAGCTCAGACACTTAATATTACAAGCCCTAAGTTCCGACCATTACTTCTTACTCCCCTCATCCATACTGGGCCATCCCATGCAGACATGGGAGTGATCCTGCTAAAATCAGTATATAAGAGAGCCTAACGACTCTCTCCCTGCATATGTGTAAATCGGAAACGGACAATCCACCGAACCTTGACGGACCCAAAAACAGAGGGAACTGAACCACAAATAAAACAACTAGAAAAACACCCAAATAAATAACCGTTACCCCCACACAGGCATGCTCTCAGGGAAAGACTAAAAGAAAGAGAAGGAACTCGGCAAACACTCAGCCTCGCCTGTTTACCAAAAACACCGCCTCTTGCTAAACCAAAAGTATAAGAGGTCCCGCCTGCCCTGTGACTATATGTTTAACGGCCGCGGTATTTTGACCGTGCGAAGGTAGCGCAATCACTTGTCTTTTAAATGGGACCGGTATGAATGGCATAACGAGGGCTTGACTGTCTCCTCTTTCAAGTCAATGAAATTGATCTCCCCGTGCAGAAGCGGGGATAAATTCATAAGACGAGAAGACCCTATGGAGCTTTAGACACTAAAGTAGATCAGCATTAATACCCTAGATATGGGGCACGAATAAACTGAACCCTGCCCTAATGTCTTAGGTTGGGGCGACCGCGGAGAAATAAAAAACCCCCGCAAGGACCGAATGTACCACATTCACAACCAAGAGCGACAGCTCTAATCAACAGATATTTCTGACCAATAAGATCCGGCAACGCCGATCAATGGACCAAGTTACCCTAGGGATAACAGCGCAATCTCCTCTTAGAGCCCGTATCAACGAGGAGGTTTACGACCTCGATGTTGGATCAGGACATCCTAATGGTGCAGCCGCTATTAAGGGTTCGTTTGTTCAACGATTAAAGTCCTACGTGATCTGAGTTCAGACCGGAGTAATCCAGGTCGGTTTCTATCTATGTAATGATCTTTTCCAGTACGAAAGGACCGAAAAGAGGGGGCCCATGCCTAAGACATGCCTCACCCCCACCTGATGAACGCAACTCAATCAGGTAAGGGGGACATCCGTCCCTCTTGCCTGAGAGAACGACAAGTTGGAGTGGCAGAGCCCGGTTACATTGCAAAAGGCCTAAGCCCTTTCTACAGAGGTTCAAATCCTCTCCCCAACTATGATCTCAACGCTTTTCACCCACATTATTAACCCCTTAGCCTACATCGTACCCGTACTTCTAGCTGTTGCCTTCCTTACACTAGTTGAACGGAAAGTCCTAGGGTACATGCAGTTCCGAAAAGGACCTAATATCGTTGGACCCTACGGCCTCCTTCAACCAATCGCCGACGGCGTCAAATTATTTACCAAAGAACCTGTTCGCCCCTCAACCGCTTCTCCCATCCTTTTTCTCCTCGCCCCAATACTGGCCCTTACCCTAGCCCTCACCCTATGAGCCCCTCTCCCCATACCATACCCTATTCTAGACTTAAATCTGGGTATTCTTTTTATCCTAGCACTATCCAGCCTAGCAGTATATTCCATCCTAGGCTCAGGCTGAGCGTCCAACTCAAAATATGCCCTCATCGGGGCCCTACGGGCCGTAGCACAAACTATTTCATATGAAGTCAGCCTAGGGTTGATCCTTCTAAACGCAATTATTTTCACAGGGGGCTTCACCTTTACAAACCTTAGCACAGCCCAGGAAGCCACCTGACTCCTACTACCCGCCTGACCCTTAGCTGCAATATGATACATTTCTACACTAGCAGAAACCAACCGAGCCCCCTTCGACCTAACCGAAGGAGAATCAGAGCTTGTTTCCGGTTTCAACGTAGAATATGCAGGAGGCCCTTTCGCCTTATTCTTCCTAGCAGAATACGCAAACATTCTCCTTATAAACACCCTTTCCGCTACCCTTTTCCTAGGGGCTTCCCACATCCCCGCCACCCCTGAACTGACAGCCATAAACTTAATAACAAAAGCAGCACTCCTTTCCTTACTCTTCCTTTGAGTTCGGGCCTCCTACCCCCGTTTCCGATATGATCAACTAATGCACCTAATCTGAAAAAACTTCCTCCCACTTACGCTAGCCTTAGTAATTTGACACCTCGCACTCCCGATTGCATTTGCTGGCCTCCCCCCTCAAATTTAATCACGGGGCCGTGCCTGAAACAAAGGGCCACTTTGATAGAGTGAATCATGAGGGTTAAAGCCCCTCCAGCTCCTTAGAAAGAAAGGGACTCGAACCCTAACTAAAGAGATCAAAACTCTTAGTGCTTCCATTACACCACTTCCTAGTTAAGTCAGCTAAACAAGCTTTTGGGCCCATACCCCAAGCATGTAGGTTAAACCCCTACCTTCACTAATGAATCCATACATTTCAGCTACCCTCTTACTTAGCCTCGGATTAGGAACTACCATCACATTTGCAAGCTCTCACTGGCTACTTGCCTGAATAGGACTAGAAATTAACACTCTCGCCATCCTTCCTCTAATAGCCCAACAACATCATCCCCGAGCGGTCGAAGCCGCCACAAAATATTTCCTCACCCAAGCAACAGGAGCAGCTACCCTATTATTCGCCACTACCACCAACGCATGACTAACAGGACAATGAGATATTTTACAAATAGCCCACCCCCTTGCAACCACCATTGCCATCCTAGCCCTTTCCCTAAAAGTAGGTCTTGCCCCGCTACACACATGATTACCCGAAGTTCTCCAAGGACTAGACTTAACCACAGGCCTTATCCTATCAACCTGACAAAAATTAGCACCCTTCGCCTTGCTTCTTCAGATTCAATCCACTAACCCCACAATCCTAATTATTCTTGGTATTGCCTCAACCCTTGTTGGAGGTTGAGGGGGCCTCAACCAAACACAGCTCCGAAAAATCATAGCGTATTCCTCCACAGCCCACCTTGGTTGAATAATCCTAGTCCTCCAATTCTCGCCCTCATTAACCCTCTTAACCCTGCTCACATACTTGATTATAACGACCTCCACATTCCTTGTATTCAAACTAAATAAATCAACAAACATTAACATACTAGCCACCTCTTGAGCAAAAACTCCCGCGTTAACAACTCTTACCCCACTTATTCTCTTATCCCTAGGAGGCCTCCCACCACTAACAGGCTTCATACCAAAATGACTTATCCTTCAAGAACTAACCAAACAAGATCTAGCACCCATTGCTACCCTTGCAGCACTCACCGCTCTACTAAGCCTGTACTTCTACTTACGGCTAACATATGCCATGACACTCACTATATCTCCCAACAACGTCACAGGTACAACCCCTTGACGCCTCCCGTCCTCACAACTTACATTTCCCCTCGCCATCCTAACCATACTAACAATTTCAATATTACCACTCACCCCAACCATACTAACTCTACTGACACTATAAGAGGCTTAGGATAATATCAGACCGAGGACCTTCAAAGCCCTTAGTGGGAGTGAAAATCTCCCAGCCCCTGATAAAACTTGCGGGATACTAACCCACATCTTCTGTATGCAAAACAGATGCTTTGGTTAAGCTAAAGCCTTCTAGAAAGGTAGGCTTCGATCCTACAAACTCTTAGTTAACAGCTAAGCGCCTCAGAACCGGCGGGCGTCAATCTAGCTTCCTCCGCCTACAACTATACATAAAATGTAGGCGGAGGAAAGCCCCGGCAGACGTCTAATCTTGCTTCTTTAGATTTGCAATCTAATATGTAAAAACACCTCGGAGCTTGGTAAGAAGAGGAGTCAAACCTCTATTCATGGGACTACAATCCACCGCTTAAACATTCAGCCATCCTACCTGTGGCCATCACACGTTGATTTTTCTCGACTAATCACAAAGACATTGGTACCCTTTATCTTGTATTTGGTGCCTGAGCGGGGATAGTAGGAACAGCCCTAAGCCTGCTTATTCGGGCCGAACTGAGTCAGCCAGGAGCTTTACTCGGCGATGATCAGATCTATAACGTAATTGTTACGGCACATGCTTTCGTGATAATTTTCTTTATAGTAATGCCAATTATGATTGGTGGCTTCGGAAACTGGCTCATTCCACTTATAATCGGTGCTCCAGACATAGCATTCCCTCGAATAAATAACATAAGTTTCTGACTTCTCCCTCCATCCTTCCTACTTCTTCTAGCTTCTTCCGGAGTAGAGGCTGGTGCCGGTACTGGTTGAACAGTCTACCCGCCTCTAGCTGGGAACCTAGCCCATGCAGGTGCATCTGTAGATTTAACTATCTTCTCACTACATTTAGCAGGAGTCTCATCAATTCTAGGAGCTATTAACTTTATTACAACTATTATTAACATGAAACCTCCCGCCCTTTCACAGTATCAAACACCTTTATTCGTATGGGCCGTCCTAATTACAGCAGTACTTCTGCTTCTATCTCTTCCTGTTCTCGCCGCCGGTATTACAATACTTTTAACTGATCGTAATCTCAACACCACTTTCTTTGACCCAGCTGGAGGAGGAGATCCTATTCTTTACCAACATCTATTCTGATTCTTCGGACACCCAGAAGTTTATATTCTGATTCTCCCCGGCTTTGGAATAATTTCACATATTGTCGCATACTATTCTGGGAAAAAAGAGCCATTCGGTTACATGGGTATGGTTTGAGCTATAATGGCAATTGGTCTTCTAGGATTTATCGTATGAGCCCACCATATGTTTACAGTCGGAATAGACGTAGACACACGGGCATACTTTACATCAGCCACTATAATTATTGCGATTCCTACTGGTGTTAAAGTATTTAGCTGACTAGCTACGCTTCACGGAGGGTCTATTCGATGAGAAACCCCTCTTTTATGAGCACTGGGCTTCATTTTCCTCTTTACAGTGGGGGGTCTAACAGGAATTGTTCTAGCCAATTCTTCACTAGATATTGTCCTACACGACACGTATTACGTAGTTGCCCACTTCCACTACGTACTCTCAATGGGAGCCGTCTTCGCTATTGTAGCTGCCTTCGTACACTGATTCCCACTATTTACAGGTTATACTCTGCACAGCACTTGAACAAAAATCCACTTTGGCATTATGTTTGTAGGTGTTAATCTTACTTTCTTCCCTCAACATTTCCTAGGTTTAGCTGGAATGCCTCGTCGATATTCAGACTACCCAGATGCCTACACCCTCTGAAATACTGTCTCTTCTATTGGTTCTATGATCTCCCTCGTAGCCGTAATTATATTCCTATTTGTCATCTGAGAAGCATTTGCCTCTAAACGTGAAGTTTTAGCAGTAGATCTAACTATGACTAACGTAGAATGACTTCACGGCTGCCCTCCCCCTTATCACACATTTGAGGAGCCCGCATTCGTTCAAGTCCGATCACGTTAAACGAGAAAGGGAGGAGTTGAACCCCCGTATGATGGTTTCAAGCCATCCACATAACCGTTCTGTCACTTTCTTTATAAGACACTAGTAAAAACGACCATTACACTGCCTTGTCAAGGCATAATTGCGGGTTTGAATCCCACGTGTCTTAAATATCAATGGCACATCCTACCCAACTAGGCTTACAAGATGCAGCTTCACCAGTAATAGAGGAACTCCTACACTTCCACGATCACGCCTTAATAATTGTATTTCTTATTAGTACATTAGTTCTTTATATTATTGTGGCGATAGTCTCCACTAAACTAACAAACAAGTATATTTTAGACTCTCAGGAGATTGAAATTATTTGAACCGTCCTCCCTGCAGTTGTCCTTATCCTCATTGCACTTCCTTCCCTTCGCATTCTTTATTTAATAGATGAAATTAATGATCCTCATATCACAATTAAAGCCATGGGGCATCAATGATACTGAAGCTACGAATATACTGATTACGAAGACCTTGGTTTTGACTCATACATAATTCCCACACAAGACTTAACCCCTGGTCAATTCCGTCTCTTAGAAGCTGACCACCGCATGGTCGTCCCCTTGGACTCTCCAGTTCGAGTATTAGTTTCCGCCGAAGATGTCCTTCACTCCTGAGCAGTACCAGCCCTAGGTGTTAAAATGGATGCCGTCCCAGGTCGCCTAAACCAAACAGCTTTTATTACATCCCGACCAGGGGTGTTCTATGGGCAATGTTCAGAAATCTGCGGTGCAAACCACAGCTTTATACCAATTGTAGTTGAAGTTGTTCCTCTAGAACATTTCGAAAACTGATCTTCATTCATACTTCAAGACGCCTCGCTAAAAAGCTAAACAAGGAATAGCGCTAGCCTTTTAAGCTAGAGACTGGTGACTACCGACCACCTTTAGCGACATGCCCCAACTCCTTCCACTACCCTGATTCGGCACACTGCTCTTTGCTTGAGTAGTTTTCCTAGCCTTCTTCCCTAAAAAAGTTATCGCTCACACTTTCCCATATCAACCCACACCTCTAAAGCCTCAAAAACTAGAAAAAACCTCCTGAAACTGACCCTGAGTGTAAGCTTTTTTGACCAATTTATAAGTACAACATACCTAGGAATCCCTTTGATTGCGCTGGCGCTCACATTCCCTTCCATCCTCTACCCAACATTAACAACCCGATGATTAAATAATCGACTTCTTACTTTACAAGGTGCATTCATCAATCGTTTTGTTCACCAACTACTCCTACCCTTAAACGTAAGCGGTCATAAATGAGCCACCCTCCTAGCTTCTTTAATACTATTTTTAATTTCACTAAATATACTAGGACTCTTACCCTATACTTTTACCCCTACTGCCCAACTCTCCCTCAACCTAGGATTCGCAGTCCCCCTTTGATTAGCAACCGTAATTATTGGAATGCGAAACCAACCAAACCACGCCCTAGGACATCTTTTACCAGAAGGGACACCTAATCTTTTAATTCCTATACTAATTATTATTGAAACAATTAGCCTGTTTATCCGCCCACTGGCACTAGGTGTACGACTAACCGCCAACCTAACAGCTGGTCACCTGCTCATCCAACTAATTTCCACAGCTGCATTTGTACTACTGCCTCTTATACCCGCTGTAGCCATTCTTACAGCAACAGTTTTAGTCTTATTAACACTGCTAGAAGTTGCCGTTGCAATAATTCAAGCCTACGTCTTCGTGCTACTACTAACACTATACTTACAAGAGAACATCTAATGGCACATCAAGCACACGCGTATCATATAGTTGACCCAAGCCCTTGACCTCTGACAGGGGCAATTGCCGCCCTATTAATAACCTCAGGACTTGCAATCTGATTCCACTTTCACTCTATAACACTTATTGTTTTAGGTACAATTCTTCTTCTCCTAACAATATACCAATGATGACGAGATATTGTTCGAGAAGGCACATTTCAAGGCCACCATACGCCCCCCGTACAAAAAGGCCTTCGATATGGTATAATTCTTTTTATTACATCAGAAGTCTTCTTTTTCTTAGGCTTCTTCTGAGCCTTTTACCATTCAAGTCTCGCCCCCACCCCTGAACTAGGTGGCTGCTGGCCCCCTACAGGCATCACCACTTTGGACCCCTTCGAAGTTCCCTTACTCAACACAGCCGTACTTCTTGCATCCGGAGTGACAGTAACCTGAGCCCATCACAGTATCATAGAACGAGAACGAAAACAAGCCATTCAATCGCTCACACTTACAATTCTACTAGGCTTCTACTTCACATTCCTACAAGCCATAGAATACTACGAAGCCCCTTTCACAATTGCAGATGGTGTCTATGGCTCAACTTTCTTTGTAGCTACTGGCTTCCACGGCTTACACGTCATCATCGGCTCCACCTTCCTAGCCGTGTGCTTACTACGACAAATCCAATATCACTTTACATCTGAACACCACTTCGGATTCGAAGCAGCCGCCTGATACTGACACTTCGTAGACGTTGTCTGACTTTTCTTATATATTTCCATCTATTGATGAGGCTCTTAATCTTTCTAGTATTAAATTTAAGTATAAGTGACTTCCAATCACCCGGTCTTGGTTAAATCCCAAGGAAAGATAATGAACTTAGTCTCAACTGTTATTACTATTGCCCTCACCCTGTCAATTGCTTTAGCCATCCTATCCTTTTGACTACCTCTAATAAACCCAGACCATGAAAAACTATCACCTTACGAATGTGGTTTCGACCCCCTGGGAACAGCCCGACTTCCATTTTCTCTACGATTTTTTCTTGTCGCTATTCTATTCCTCCTATTTGACTTAGAAATCGCCCTTCTACTACCACTCCCCTGAGGAGACCAACTGGCCTCCCCTACACTTACATTTCTATGAGCTTCCATTGTTCTAGCCCTCCTCACCTTAGGACTTATTTATGAATGACTCCAAGGTGGTCTAGACTGAGCCGAATCGGCGATTAGTTTAAACAAAACCCTTGATTTCGGCTCAAACACTTATGGTTAAACCCCATAATCACCCAATGACCCCCGTGCACTTTGCTTTTTCATCCGCTTTCATCCTGGGCCTCACAGGCCTAGCATTCCACCGAACACACCTTCTTTCCGCCCTCCTCTGTTTAGAAGGTATGATGCTTTCCCTGTTTATTGCCCTCTCCCTCTGGACTGTTCACTTGAACGCCACAAGTTTCTGTACAGCCCCCATACTACTACTGGCTTTCTCAGCCTGCGAAGCAAGTGCAGGACTCGCCCTGCTAGTAGCAACAGCCCGCACTCACGGAACCGACCATCTTAAAAACCTTAATTTACTACAGTGTTAAAAATTCTCATCCCTACTCTAATACTCATCCCAACTACCTGGTTGACCCCTACCAAATGACTCTGACCAACAACCCTTGCCCACAGCATACTAATTGCACTAGTCAGCCTCTCATGGTTAAAAAATACAATAGAGACAGGCTGATCCACACTAAACCCTTTTATAGCTACAGACCCTTTATCTACACCACTATTAGTTCTTACATGCTGACTCCTCCCTCTCATAATCTTAGCAAGCCAGAACCACACAGCAACAGAACCAATTAACCGCCAACGTATATATATTACACTACTAACAACCCTTCAAATTTTCCTCATCCTAGCCTTCGGTGCAACTGAATTAATTATGTTTTATGTTATGTTTGAGTCCACCCTTATCCCAACCCTGATCCTCATTACCCGTTGAGGCAATCAAACAGAACGCCTCAACGCAGGAGTTTATTTCTTATTTTACACCCTAGCGGGCTCCCTTCCCCTGCTTGTTGCCCTTCTACTCCTACAAAACAATACTGGAACACTCTCCCTACTTACACTCCCCTTTTCTCACCCCCTCCATCTTTCATCCTACGCCGACAAGTTATGGTGAGCAGGCTGCCTACTAGCATTTCTTGTTAAGATGCCACTATACGGCGTTCATCTTTGACTACCCAAAGCACATGTCGAAGCCCCCGTTGCAGGGTCTATAGTACTTGCTGCAGTTCTCCTAAAACTAGGAGGCTATGGGATAATACGAATAATTGTTATACTAGAACCCCTTACCAAGGAACTAAGCTACCCCTTTCTTATCTTTGCACTATGAGGTATTATTATAACAAGCTCAATTTGTCTCCGCCAAACTGACCTAAAATCTCTGATCGCTTACTCCTCGGTAAGCCATATGGGCTTAGTTGTAGGAGGTATTCTCATTCAAACCCCCTGAGGGTTTACAGGAGCCCTAATCCTTATAATCGCCCACGGATTAACATCCTCCGCCCTATTCTGTCTAGCCAACACAAATTATGAACGAACACACAGCCGAACCATACTTCTGGCCCGCGGCCTACAAATTATTCTCCCTTTAATAACAGCCTGATGATTCATTGCTAGCCTCGCCAACCTTGCACTTCCCCCACTGCCCAACCTAATAGGAGAACTAATAATTATTACGTCTTTATTTAACTGGTCCTGATGAACAATTGTGTTTACAGGAGGAGGGACCCTTATTACCGCAAGCTACTCTCTCTACATGTTCTTAATAACTCAGCGGGGTCCACTCCCCTCACATATTGTTGGCCTCGACCCCTCCCACTCACGAGAACACCTACTCATAGCCCTCCACCTTCTACCCCTTCTCCTCCTCATACTTAAACCCGAACTGATCTGAGGCTGAACCTACTGTAGACATAGTTTAAACAGAACATTAGATTGTGATTCTAAAAATAGGGGTTAAAACCCCCTTGTCCACCCGGGGAAGGTTCGCTAACAAATGAATCCTGCTAAGTTTCATCGCCTCGGTTGAACTCCGGGTCTCTCCTCGTAAACCCCACTCCCAAAGGATAATAGTTCATCCGTCGGTCTTAGGAACCGAAAACTCTTGGTGCAACTCCAAGTGGCAGTTATGCACATCCCTTCCGTCATTATAACCTCAAGTCTACTTATGATCTTTGCCCTACTAACTTTTCCCGTGTTAACAACCCTTAACCCCCTCCCCCAAAAAGGAGACTGAGCCCTCTCACACGTAAAAACAGCTGTAAAACTAGCTTTTTTTGTCAGCCTCCTCCCCCTTTTTTTATTCCTTACCGAGGGGGTAGAAACCATTGTTTCCTCATCAAACTGAATAAATACATCAACCTTTGACGTAAACCTCAGCTTGAAATTCGACCACTATTCCATCATCTTTACACCCGTTGCTCTATATGTCACATGGTCAATTCTAGAATTTGCTTCATGATATATACATGCCGACCCTAACATAAACCGATTCTTTAAATACCTCCTGATCTTCCTAATTGCAATGATTATTCTAGTTACAGCCAACAATCTTTTCCAACTCTTTATTGGATGAGAGGGGGTTGGAATTATATCCTTCCTTCTAATTGGCTGATGACACGGCCGGGCTGATGCAAACACCGCCGCCCTACAAGCTGTCATTTATAACCGGGTGGGAGACATCGGGCTAATTTTTGCAATAGCCTGGATGGTCTCCCACCTTAACTCATGAGAACTACAACAAATCTTTGCAATCGCCAAAAACCATGACCTCACCTACCCACTCCTCGGACTAATTGTAGCTGCTACGGGCAAGTCCGCCCAATTTGGACTACACCCATGACTCCCCGCTGCCATAGAAGGCCCTACACCAGTATCCGCCCTACTCCACTCCAGCACTATGGTTGTTGCAGGTATTTTTCTTCTAGTACGAATGAGCCCCCTTTTAGAAAACAACACAACCGCCCTTACCACCTGCCTATGCCTCGGTGCCCTTACCACACTATTTACAGCCACATGTGCTTTAACCCAAAATGATATTAAAAAAATCGTTGCCTTCTCAACATCTAGCCAACTAGGCTTGATAATAGTAACAATCGGACTAAACCAACCCCAACTAGCATTCCTCCACATTTGTACTCACGCCTTCTTCAAAGCAATGCTCTTCTTATGTTCCGGCTCCATTATCCACAGCCTCAATGACGAACAAGACATCCGTAAGATAGGAGGCATACACCGTCTTACCCCCTTCACCTCTACTTGTCTTACCATCGGAAGCCTTGCCCTTACGGGCACCCCCTTCTTAGCCGGCTTCTTCTCCAAAGACGCTATCATTGAAGCCCTCAACACCTCATACCTCAACGCCTGAGCCCTTACCTTAACCCTCCTTGCCACCTCCTTCACAGCCATCTACAGCCTACGCATTGTTTTCTTTGTCTCAATAGGCCACCCCCGCTTTAACACACTCTCCCCTATTAACGAAAACAACCCTGCAGTCCTAAATCCCATTAAACGACTAGCCTGAGGAAGTATTGTGGCCGGCCTCCTAATCACCTCTAATCTACTCCCCTTAAAAACACCAGTAATGTCAATACCCCCTATACTTAAACTAGCCGCCTTAACCGTCACAATTCTAGGACTGCTAATTGCCCTAGAACTTGCGTCCCTCACAAGCAAACAATTCAAATCTACCCCCCACCTCCCCACCTTCCGTTTCTCAAACATACTTGGATTCTTCCCCATAATCATTCACCGCTTCCCTCCCGCAATAAGCTTAGGGATAGGTCAATCCATTGCGAGCCAAATAATTGATCAGACCTGACTAGAAAAAACAGGCCCCAAAGCTACAGCCAAACTCAACAACCCACTCATTACCTCAACAAGCAATACCCAACGAGGCCTAGTAAAAACTTACCTTATTTTCTTCCTCATTACCCTAATATTTGCCCTGTTAATCTTCTTTGTTTAGATAGCCCGAAGAGCACCCCGACTCAATCCTCGAGTCAACTCTAGGACTACAAACAAAGTCAAGAGAAGAACCCCAGCACCAACAACCAACAACCACCCGCCTTCTGAATATAACACCGCTACCCCACCACTATCTGCACGAAAAATATAAAACGGTCCTCACTCGTCCGCCGACCCAGAAAAAGCACCAACCCACTCGTGCCAAAATTTACTGGACACCCCGATAACAACAACCATATAACTGCTTATATAAGCCATAACCGTTGAACTAACCCAGGACTCTGGGTAGGGCTCTGCAGCTAAAGCCGCAGAATACGCGAACACAACCAACATCCCACCTAAATAAATTAAGAAAAGAATCAAAGCCAAGAAAGAGCTTCCATATTCTACAAGAATTCCACATCCCACTCCCGACACCATCACCAAACCAAGTGCACCAAAAAAAGGAGAAGGATTAGAAGCAACCGCAACAGCCCCTACAATTCAACAAATTAAAAGACAAGTAACAACGAAGCACATAATTTCTGCCAGGCTCTAACCAGACTTATGGCTTGAAAAACCATCGTTGTTATTTCACTACAAAACTCTACTAATGGCTAGCCTCCGTAAAACGCACCCCCTCCTAAAAATTGCAAACGACGCACTAGTAGACCTCCCAGCCCCCTCTAATATTTCGGTCTGATGAAATTTCGGCTCACTACTGGGACTCTGCCTTATTGCACAGATTCTCACAGGCCTTTTCCTGGCCATACACTACACGTCAGATATCGCCACAGCCTTCTCGTCTGTCGCCCATATTTGCCGAGACGTAAACTATGGCTGATTAATTCGAAATATACATGCCAATGGTGCTTCGTTCTTCTTTATTTGTATTTATGCCCATATCGGACGAGGCCTTTACTACGGCTCCTACCTCTATAAAGAAACCTGAAATGTTGGAGTCATCCTTCTTCTTCTAGTAATAATAACAGCCTTCGTTGGTTACGTTCTCCCCTGAGGGCAGATATCTTTCTGAGGAGCTACCGTTATTACTAACCTTTTATCGGCCATCCCCTACATCGGAAACAATCTGGTTCAATGAATTTGAGGCGGGTTCTCCGTAGATAATGCCACCCTTACCCGGTTCTTCGCATTCCACTTCTTATTCCCATTTGTAATTGCAGCCGCCACGCTTATTCACCTTCTTTTCCTCCACGAATCAGGCTCAAACAACCCCTTAGGACTCAACTCTGACGCAGATAAAATCTCTTTCCACCCATACTTCTCTTACAAAGACTTACTAGGCTTCGCAGCCTTGCTCATCGCACTAACATCCTTAGCGCTCTTCTCACCTAACCTATTGGGAGACCCAGACAACTTCACCCCAGCAAATCCCCTTGTAACCCCTCCCCATATTAAGCCTGAATGATACTTCTTATTTGCTTATGCCATTCTACGATCAATTCCTAATAAATTAGGAGGAGTCCTTGCACTACTAGCCTCAATCCTAATCCTTATACTAGTACCCATCCTCCACACCTCTAAACAGCGAGCCTTAACCTTCCGCCCTCTGACTCAGTTCCTATTCTGAGTCCTAATTGCTGACGTAGCGATTCTCACCTGAATCGGAGGAATACCTGTAGAACACCCCTTTATTATTATTGGCCAAATCGCATCCATCCTATACTTCTCACTCTTCTTATTCCTGATACCGGCAGCCGGCTGAGTTGAAAACAAAGTCCTCGAATGGCGATGTACTAATAGTTCAGAAGCCAGAACGCCGGTCTTGTAAGCCGGATGCCGGAGGTTAAAATCCCCCTTAGTACTCAAAAAGAGGAGATTTTAACTCCTGCCTCCAACTCCCAAAGCTAGAATTCTTAACTAAACTACTCTTTGAAACTACCTCAGATTTAAAACAGCGCCACAACTGTATAGTAATTATTTCTGGTGTATCACACTTTTATTAGTCTTGTCTAGACTCTCAATGAGAAATTTATGACATTGGACGAGGGTTTGTATAGATAGTTACAAATTGGGTATGATGTAATTATAATAATTACAAAACTGATATGTATTTAATACATATTATGCTATATATAACATAGTATGTATTTAATACATATTATGCTATATATAACATAGTATGTATTTAATACATATTATGCTATATATAACATAGTATGTATTTAATACATATTATGCTATATATAACATAGTATGTATTTAATACATATTATGCTATATATAACATAGTATGTATTTAATACATATTATGCTATATATAACATAGTATGTATTTAATACATATTATGCTATATATAACATAGTATGTATTTAATACATATTATGCTATATATAACATAGTATGTATTTAATACATATTATGCTATATACTACTTGCATCATTATAAGGATGACTAAAACAATAACATGTCATGTTAATCAAATCTCTTACGCCACGTATCGGACATATACACCTTTATTCAAAATTCTATTAATTTCAAATATTGTGCACAGTAAGAACCGACCATCATATAATACCTTAATGCAATACGTTATTGAAGGTCAGGGTCAATAATTGTAAGGGTTTCACAGAATGATCTATTCCTGGCATTTGGTTCCTACTTCAGCGACAATATGTTGATATTTCCGCATGCTTCTATCGACGCTTGCATAAGTTAATGGTGATAACCATTCGACTCGTTACCCAGCAAGCCGAGCGTTCACTCCAGAGTGTAAGGGGTTCTCTTTTTATCTCTTTTCCTTTCACAAACATTTCACAGTGTAAGGAACCCATATCAAGTAAGGTTGAACACACAGTTTAATTTTGCTTGGAGTAAAACGTTATTGGCGCTAGAAAGACATATCTCACATATCATGCATAACTGATATCACGAGCATAAGGAATATAACTCGAAACATACCTGTAAGATATACCCCGGGGATTTTTTCCGTTAAACCCCCCTACCCCCCTAAACCCCTGAGATCCTTAACACTCCTGTAAACCCCCGGAAACAGGAAGAATCCCAAGAAGTATCTGTGATAAGCTTGTACAAACTAAAATGCAAATAATACACTAGTGTAATTCTTAATTTT